TTTATTATCACAAAGAATATTTTGTAACCCCAATACGTCTTGGATATATACTATCAAAAAATTAAAGATTTTTTATGTATCCACTTTTCTTTTAATCGATCTCCCCTGTTACTGTTCAGAAGATAAGTAATAGGTAGGGATGACAGGATTCGAACCCGTGACATTTTGTACCCAAAACAAACGCGCTACCAAGCTGCGCTACATCCCTTTCAATTGGTCTACAGTGTCATTGTAGAGAATCCCTTTTTTGTTTTCCATATTTTTATTTCTTCCATTGATATACACAAATATCTTGTCATTTCTTCTTTTTGGTCTCATATAACATATATTTATATTCAAAATAGTATATAGTAATAGTAACGGACTTCTATTATATATTATTTATATTATATTTATTATATTTTAAAGTATGAAATAAATATGGGACCCTATAAAAAATAATGACTATTTTTCGAGAATTTCTGGCCTAAAGGGGCATGCTTGTTTCTTTTAAGATTAAGAAAAATATGATCTATTTTGTACATTTCAACTTGAATTAGGGATTCCGCGTACAAATAAAAGCGGTCAGTCATTAAGTACATATACACATCTGGTTATATATGTATTAGCATTATGTATTAGAAATAATAAAGAAGGAGGAGAATTTAAAATGCGAGATCTAAAAACATATCTCTCTGTGGCACCGGTAGTAAGTACTCTATGGTTCGGATCTTTAGCAGGTTTATTGATAGAGATCAATCGTTTTTTTCCGGATGCGTTGATATTCCCCTTTTTTTAATTCTAGTTATTGATATAGTAGGGGGGGGAGAGGATTAGAGATAGAATCAAATATCTGTAACTAAACCCCTCCCTTCTTTTTTTCGAATATACGTTAGAAAAACAAAAAGGGGATTCCCCCTCGGTGAAACTAGTAACTCGGGCCGAGCTCAAATTAAAATAAAATTAATAAAAAATAGAGTGAAATGTTATGATTGGGGCAACAATATCATACAAGATACTTAAATAAAAATGAAATGTTGTTCGGAAATTTAAAATTATAAATCTAGTAATGTAATATAGTTAGAAATCATTATATTACTTACTTATTAATATATTGATTTATTGCAACGAAATCTTTCTTTCATAATTAGATTTCGAGTTACCTGTTTTTTTGTTCCTTTCTTCTTCCTCATTTCGGATCGGAAATTTAAAGAATTGAATGAATCAAAAACTAAAGGAGGCTCATGGCCAAGGGTAAAGATGTCCGAGTAACGGTGATTTTGGAATGTACCAGTTGTGTTCGAAATCGTCTTAATAAGGAATCAACGGGCATTTCCAGATATATTACTCAAAAGAATCGACATAATACGCCTAGTCGATTGGAGTTGAGAAAATTCTGTCCCTGTTGTTATAAACATACGATTCACGGGGAGATAAAGAAATAGATTTAACCGGTCACTCGTGTGTCGGTCTTCCGTTCTAAGGAAGATCAAAAATGACATATTAGATATATCTAATATATATTAATTTAAATATAAACAAACCAAATCCTATTTCGATCAGATCAACCGTGATGGAGAATTAAGAAATAGGATAGGATAAGGAATAAACAAACCATGGATAAATCCAAGCGAATCTTTCTTAAATCCAAGCGATCTTTTCGTAGGCGTTTGCCTCCGATCCAATCGGGGGATCGAATTGATTATAGAAACATGAGTTTAATTAGTCGATTTATTAGCGAACAAGGAAAAATATTATCTAGACGGGTGAATCGATTGACCTTAAAACAACAACGATTAATTACTATTGCTATAAAACAAGCTCGTATTTTATCTCCGTTACCTTTTCTTAATAATGAGAAACAATTTGAAAGAAGCGAGTCAACCGCTAGAACTCCAGGTCTTAGAACCAGAAAAAAATAGGCTTACTCTTGAATGGAATCAAAAAAATTCCAATCCAAACTCAAATGCGGATTGACGCTTTTTTTTCTAAAAATAGAAAATACAGATTTGATTGTCGTGTCGTTTGAAAAAAAATTGGGGAAGAATAAGAAATATTTTTTATTGAACGTGTTTCTTCATTTTCATTTTGACGACGTTTTCATATTTTATCATACTAATTTCTACTCTACCTTCCCAGAGTTCATTCTACAGGGAACTCCATTTAAAACATTCCAACAGATTCCTTTCACTCTCTTTATTTTACTTTATTTTATGATCTCATTGGAAATCATATAAAGACAACTCTTATTTAATATAGCTATTTGTGCAAGTATTTTACGATTAAGAAGCAACTGTTTCTTGTACAGATTGTGTATTAATTTACAATAACTAAAGTATACTTTATTATCTCGAATTACTGCATTTATACGAGTGATCCACAACCGACGAAAATCTCTCTTTTGTCTACTCCTATCCCGATGAGCCGAAACCAAAGCTCTTATTTTCTGTTGAGTAATAGTCCGAGTAAGTCTTGAATGAGCCCCTCGAAAAGTTGATGCAAATAAACGGATTTTTGTTCTACGTCTTCGAGCTATATACCCTCGTTTAATTCTGGTCATTGAATAAATGAAACTTTGATGAATAACTAATTGATTTCCTTTCTTTCAGTTATTCCCTTCCCGTGTCCTAGTCTATTAATAACAAAACGGATTCTTCCAATGTATAAAATAAAAATTCCAATGGCTTTTGCTACTCTAACCTTCCCGACCACGATTTATTTTTAGGCATTTCGCCTAGAAATAAAAATTGTATTGATACTAAGTATCAAAAACACATAGTAAATAATAAATAAAAATGGATTCTAGTGGGTTCCGTCGTTTCTATGGTTACTTCTTAAACGGTGAGGTCCTCTCTATACACCGGAGCCCTTCCTTCATTTAATCAATGTTATTGTTAACTTGTACAGTTCACACTCTTTGGCTCTACCCAAAATTATCTAGTACTAGATCTTTCACAACGAGATCCATTTATACAGTAACGGTATTTAATTATGAAGATTTGCTGAGTAGCTGACCCTGTTAGTCCGTTCTTGCAAGAATAAAGCCTAAAATTTTGACCTTTTAAAAAAAAATTTCCCCCGCTTAATGAATACCATTTGCTATTAATGGGGAATCCTTTCTCATCTTATCTTAAATTTTAAATTGAGGTGATTGGATTTGCACCAACGGGAACCATACATTTGATACCCCAATCGAAGGATAGATTTTTTTTTAAGCTATTGAATATTCAATGGAGTTCGTCCATTCTATCCTACTCACTGGTACGGATCGGTGATACTGGATCAAGTGTTTTCTCCTAGTCCACGGTCTGAACGAGTCGCACATACACCCTAGTACATGTTCCTCGTCGCTGAGGACATCCTCCAAGAGCGGGGGATTTCGTGACATTTCTGATTGGCTGTCTTGTATTTCTAATAAGTTGTTTAATAGTTGGCATGTTGAATCATATAGATAATGGGCTGGTTTAGATCGATCTTAACCGGATACTTAGGAATTCTTTTTTTTTTTTTTTCTATATTTTTAATTTCTATATTAAGAAATTTAGAAATAGACTAGTAAATTCGGTAAGAAGATAAAATACCAAATCACGAATTCATGTGAAATCCTTGTTCTTTTTCTTTTTTATTCAGTTGCTACAAGATCAACAATTCCATGAGCTTGGGCTTCTGTTGCTGACATAAAAACATCTCTTTCCATGTCTTCGGATACAACCCATAAGGGTTTGCCTGTCCTTTGTGCATAAACCCTTGTGATGGTTTCGCGCAGCTTCAGCAGCTCTTCCGCTTCCAGGACAAATTCTCCCGTCTGTGCCTCATAAAAAGAACTAGCAGGTTGATGGATCATTACCCTGATGATATAATATATGATATAACACAAAAAATGTTTCTTCTATCTCTCATGATGAAAGTGAAAGGTGAATAGATAAAGAATAATAAAAATCAAAAAAGATATAATTGAACAACCGTACAGGCATCTTTTGCGCATTGCATACGGCTCTATAATGGAATTCGCCTTTTTTTTACCTTACTTACATTGAAGAAATATAAAATAAATGATAGAGTCTATCAGACTCAGGTTGGTAAATGATCCAATAACCACCCTTCTTTTTGTAGTAGTTCAAAAATCCTATAAAAATACTATGATGGTTCCGTTGCTTTATATATTTATTTCGTCTGTTATTTAGCAATCCCAAAGTTTCTTTTTTTTTTTTTTTTCAAATAAAAAAAAAAGATTTATTTTCATATTCTTTCATAACCTAAATATTGTTAGCCCCCTGGTGTGAAAACAAAAAAGTTTGTGACGCTGAAATAGGCCTCCCGATAGATTGACTAAAATTGAAAATGCCTTTTTATCTCATACTACTCTTTCGATACGTAATCTAAGGGTTTAAAAAACATTTCTCATATCGAATTCGAAGTGCCATGCTATTATTACTTAATATTCATATTTCATATAGAGCGAAGGCATAGTTGTCTTTTTTCTCTCAAATCAAATAAAAAACTCATTGGCGCCGAGCGTGAGGGAATGCTAGACGTTTGGTAATTTCCCCTCCGACAAGAATAAAAGATCCCATCGAAGCGGCTAATCCCATGCATACTGTCTGTATATCGGGTCGCACAAATTGCATAGTATCATAAATAGCTACTCCGGGTATTACCCACCCGCCAGGAGAGTTTATAAACAAATACAGATCTTTGGTCTCATCCTCTATGCTGAGATATACCATAAGACCAATAAGTTGATTCGAGATCTCGTTATCAACCCCTTGGCCTAAAAAAAGCAATCTTTCTCGATAAAGTCGGTTGGTTGGGATAAAATGGTATCCCTTAGAAACCGTACATGCACCTTTTGATGCATACGGTTCAACAAAAATAATGAAAAAAAGGAATCAATGTGTAGATTCTAGCTTTTTTTTCATAACAGGTTTTTTAACTTATACAATAAAATGGACTTTTCTTTCATTTTTTAAGAAAGATGAGTTTTGGCCTGTTTTGTTTATCTAAAAAAATTGCTAAGCTTATCTGACTAACTTTTCATTGATGTATTGTTTCATCGAGATACAATCTAAATCGCGATGTAATTTTCTTGTTCCTGACTGGGCTTCTTCAATTTTTTTTAGGTTTATGCTCTACTCCGAGTAAAGATCCGCCCGATTTGGATTTGTACATATAGGACAAACGCACCAATACCACGTCCTTTTGCTACGACTTACCTATTTATTTATTTTTTTCTCAATTTATTTCATGTCTTCCCACAAATATTCAACGCATTCATCATATTATTCGATTGATTAACAGTTTGAGATCGCTTTTATTTCTAAATATCTAAATAAATCGAAATAATTAAAATATGACATTAAGTCGTAATCATAAATAGATTTATTACCAATTGGTTTTTTTCTAAACGGAGCCTGATCCTTCATTTGATTGGTCTAACCAAGCCAACCATAAATTATTCTAATTGAAAATATTAATCCGTATACCCTCCCTAAAAAACGGACCTAATTGCACTTCACGCTCCAAATTTTTGATAATTGAATCAATCTTTCTCGGGCGAAAGAGGGGATATCTCGATCGGGGAAGAGAACGGGGAAATACCGTATGCCCAATATATCTGACAAGTCGCACTATACGTCAATCCACACTGCATCCTCCTCTCCAGGACTTCGAAAGGGTACTCTTGGAACACCAATAGGCATTAAATAAAAGAAAAATTAAGTACTATATCTCACTTTGATGTGAAAGCGTAACAAATGGGTTTAGTGGCCTAATACTATATGATTTTATTATCCTATTTTATCCATAGATTGACTAAGTTCATAAAAAAAGAAAACAAAATGAATAAAGGAAAATTCTTACAAATGAGTCCTTTGAATGATGAACAAATACATATACATTCACTCATATAAAATGGTATCAACCCCCTTACCATTGCGTATTATTACTTATCGGGTATAGAATAGATCTGCTTCTTTTTGTTCCTATGAACAAAATAGTTTCATTATTACTAAAAGTAATTATTACGAAAAGCATCAAACAAATATTAATCCTTTCCCCGAGAGAATCCCCTAAAAAAGGGGGTCCAGAGCATAGCTTTTTCCAATGCAATAAAGTTACATTGTGTCTATTTTTCGTTGATAAAGGGGTATTTCCATGGGTTTGCCTTGGTATCGTGTTCATACCGTCGTATTGAATGATCCCGGTCGTTTGATTTCTGTCCATATAATGCATACAGCTCTGGTTGCTGGTTGGGCCGGTTCGATGGCTCTATACGAATTAGCCGTTTTTGATCCCTCTGATCCTGTTCTTGATCCAATGTGGAGACAGGGTATGTTCGTTATACCCTTCATGACTCGTTTAGGAATAACGAATTCGTGGGGCGGTTGGAGTATCACAGGGGGGACTGTAAGCAATCCGGGTATTTGGAGTTACGAAGGTGTGGCCGGGGCACATATTGTGTTTTCTGGCTTGTGTTTTTTGGCAGCTATCTGGCATTGGGTGTATTGGGATCTAGCAATATTTACTGATGAACGTACAGGAAAACCCTCTTTGGATTTGCCTAAGATCTTTGGAATTCATTTATTTCTCTCAGGGGTGGCTTGCTTTGGTTTTGGTGCATTTCATGTAACAGGATTGTATGGTCCTGGAATATGGGTGTCCGATCCTTATGGACTAACCGGAAGGGTACAGGCCGTAAATCCAGCGTGGGGTGTGGAGGGTTTTGATCCTTTTGTTCCGGGAGGAATAGCTTCTCATCATATTGCAGCAGGGACCTTAGGCATATTGGCAGGTCTATTTCATCTTAGTGTTCGTCCACCCCAACGCCTATACAAAGGATTACGTATGGGAAATATTGAAACCGTCCTTTCCAGTAGTATTGCTGCTGTCTTTTTTGCAGCTTTTGTAGTTGCTGGAACTATGTGGTATGGTTCAGCAACTACCCCGATTGAATTGTTTGGTCCCACGCGCTATCAATGGGATCAAGGATACTTCCAACAAGAAATATATAGAAGAATTGGTGCTGGCTTAGCCGAAAATCAAAGTTTATCCGAAGCTTGGTCGAAAATTCCTGAAAAACTGGCTTTTTATGATTACATCGGCAATAATCCGGCAAAAGGGGGATTATTCAGAGCGGGCTCAATGGACAGCGGGGATGGAATAGCTGTTGGGTGGTTAGGACATCCTATCTTTAGAGATAAAGAGGGGCATGAACTTTTTGTACGTCGTATGCCTACGTTTTTTGAAACATTTCCAGTTGTTTTGGTCGATGGGGACGGAATTGTTAGAGCCGATGTTCCTTTTAGAAGGGCCGAATCAAAATATAGTGTCGAACAAGTAGGTGTAACTGTTGAGTTCTATGGCGGCGAACTGAATGGGGTCAGTTATAGCGACCCTGCTACTGTGAAAAAATACGCTAGACGTGCTCAATTGGGTGAAATTTTTGAATTAGATCGTGCTACTTTGAAATCTGATGGTGTTTTTCGTAGCAGTCCAAGGGGTTGGTTTACCTTTGGGCATGCTTCGTTTGCTTTGCTCTTCTTCTTCGGACACATTTGGCATGGTGCTAGAACCTTGTTTAGAGATGTTTTTGCTGGTATTGATCCGGATTTAGATGCTCAAGTGGAATTTGGGGCATTCCAAAAACTTGGAGATCCAACTACAAAAAGACAGGTAGTTTGATACATATTGCTTTGTTACTTTTAGTTTTTATTTTATTTGACTGACATAAGGTTGGGGTACCGGATAAATCTTGATTTGACATTTGACTCGTTGCCCTTTCTTTGATTTTTGTTCTTTCTTTATCCGGGAGACGGTCCAAACTAAACAGATATGGAAGCTATAATTGTAAACCACGATCGAATCTATGGAAGCATTGGTTTATACATTCCTTTTAGTCTCAACTCTAGGAATAATTTTTTTCGCTATCTTTTTTCGCGAACCGCCTAAAGTTCCAACCAAAAAGTAAAAGGGGGAAATGATTTTTCATTATCTCAATTGAAAGTCATTATCTCAATTGAAAGTAATGATCCTCCCACTAATGGGAGGATCATTACTTCGACTAGTCCCCGTGTTCCTCGAACGGATCTCTTAGTTGTTGAGAGGGTTGCCCAAACGCAGTATATAAGGCGTACCCAGTAAAACTTACAAGTAAACCAGATAAAAAGATGGCAACTAGGGTTGCTGTTTCCATTATTATATAGTTTTAAGACATTATGTAGTTTTAAGACCACAATGGATCTATGATAAGATCATTTATTTACAACGGAATGGTATACAAAGTCAACAGATCTTAATGAATATAAAATATTATGGCTACACAAACCGTTGAGGGTAGTTCTAGATCTGGCCGCCCAAAACGAACTAGGGCCGGGGGTTTATTGAAACCATTGAATTCAGAATATGGTAAGGTAGCTCCTGGTTGGGGAACTACTCCTTTGATGGGTCTCGCAATGGCTCTATTTGCAGTATTTCTATCTATTATTTTGGAGATTTATAATTCGTCCATTTTACTGGATGGAATTTCAATGAATTAGATTTACAAGAACCATTAACTAGCTTTTTCAATACAAAGTGAAACATTGCATTTAGTTTTCTGGTTTTTATCCCATTCTATTTTGGTAGTTCGACCGTGGAATTTATTTTTTTCTGTATTTCCGGAATATGAGTGTGTGACTTGGTATAATTGATCCTATGGCTAGTACAGAGAATAGATCTGTCATCTTGATAGAGATGGTTTTACTTCGTCGGATATTCATTTTAGTATCTGGAGCACGGAATATATGAAATAGATTACTATTAGAACTATGATTCATACTTAATAGTCAGACCTCGTGGCCGGACTTCAAAATTTTTTTAAAGAGTTAGAAGTTATAAATAGAATTTTTTTTATTTCAAACTTCCGTTTAGACTTATTTTGATCAAAGGACAAAGATTTCTTTTGATTTTTCGTCATTAGATCTAGTCATTGAATAAGTGATGATCCAATGGTTCTTACTCAGGGAATTTTGGGACTTAGTTTGAGAAGGTTTTATTGAATCATCGTGGTTCTAGTATGAATCTGCGGTTTTAATCGATTCATAGGGTCTTAACAAGAGAATTCCTATCAATAAAATCAATAAAAAAACAGCAGTAAAGCCGCAGTACACATAAATAACAACAAAGAAAATAGGTAAATAGAAGATTCAAGAGGCCTATAACGAGCAATATAGAGATGAATGAGCCGACTTGATTTTTTGGCATTATAACCACAAAGAATAGTTTTTGGGTTTTTTATTCTTTCATATCTTAAGAAAAAATGGAATCGTAGAATTAATAAATTTAAAACTTTCTATTCCACACATCCGTTCGAACTATAGTATTGGGGTGTTTCTGTTTGAGCCGTACGAGATGAAATTTTCATATACGGTTCTCGGGGGGGGTCTTCTTGGTTTACCTATCTCAATAAAATCTATGATTGGTTCGAAGAACGTCTTGAGATTCAGGCAATTGCAGATGATATAACTAGTAAATATGTTCCTCCTCACGTCAACATATTTTATTGTCTAGGAGGAATTACGCTTACTTGTTTTTTAGTACAAGTAGCTACGGGGTTTGCTATGACTTTTTATTATCGTCCGACCGTTACAGAGGCTTTTGCTTCTGTTCAATATATAATGACTGAAGCGAACTTTGGTTGGTTAATCCGATCAGTTCATCGATGGTCGGCAAGTATGATGGTCCTAATGATGATTCTACACGTATTTCGTGTATATCTCACTGGGGGTTTTAAAAAACCCCGTGAATTGACGTGGGTTACAGGTGTGGTTCTGGGTGTATTGACCGCATCTTTTGGTGTAACTGGTTATTCCTTACCTTGGGACCAAATTGGTTATTGGGCAGTAAAAATTGTAACGGGCGTGCCTGATGCTATTCCTGTAATAGGATCGCCCCTGGTAGAGTTATTACGCGGAAGTGCTAGTGTGGGACAATCTACTTTGACCCGTTTTTATAGTTTACACACTTTTGTATTACCTCTTCTTAC